TCGACATTGTTGTTTACTCTGATCCGGTCGAGGTGGTTTTCGTTTACCAGCGCGTAGGTGGTCTAAGTTCCTATGACCGAGTCTTTCTAGCCCCTGTGAACATAAGTTGTTTAATAGTTGGCATGTTGAATCATATCATATAAATAATGGGCTGGTTTAGATCGATCCTAACCTGATGATGATTCAATTACTCGCCTCCCACTTGCCTTGATATTGATACAATCTTTCTCTCTATTACGCTATTTCTCGGTTAATAACATGGTAATTGCCCCTGCCAGTACCGGAAGTGATAATAAAGGTGGGAATGCTGTCACTAGAACGGACCACACAAATAGGGGTGATCTATGCATAGTCATTCCAGGTCCACGCATGTTGGAGATAGTTGTTATAAAATTGATAGAACCTAAAATGGATGAAACACCAGATAGATGAGGACTAGAAATTGCTGAATCAACTGCTCCTCCAGAATGGCTGGTAATACCACTTAAGGGCGGATAGACCGTCCACCCAGTGCCGCTACCCACTTCTACTAAGGCTGGGCTTAATAGGAGCACGAGACTTGGTGGCAACAACCAGAATGAAATATTATTTAATCGTGGAAATGCCATGTCAGGCGCACCTATCAGAATCGGAACAGACCAATTACCAGATCCACCTATCATCGCCGGCATAACCATAAAAAAGATCATTAAAAAAGCGTGAGCCGTTATTAAAACATTATAAAGTTGATGATTCCCACCAAGAATTTGATCGCCGGGTCGTGCTAATTCCATACGAATCAGTACTGAGAAGCATGTGCCCATCACTCCAGCAATGGCACCAAAGATGAAATGAAATATAGAGTCCCTATATCTTTGTGGTTAGTGGAGAACAGCCATCGGACCGGATTTGTCGTAAAATTGAGATTCTTTTGTTTCCTTCCTTATCAGAGAAGGGTCCCTCTTAGGGAGCTGGGGCTTCTTTTTTGAAAAAAGGGGGGCTAATACACAGGGAAGAGGCTTACTAGAAAAAAAAGACTAACTAACTACATAGCTACTTACATAACATAAGAGAATTTCATAAAGTCACTCTCTCCAACCTTTTATATATCCGGCTTTATAAAGTAAATATGAGATTTGCGTTGGTTTTTCCAACGAAACTAAGCACTTTTTTTATTTATCATTCGGAAGAGCTCTTTTTGTGGTCTCACTTTACCACCATCTGAAATGCGCGATACTTCGATTGGTGGAAGCCAGTCTATGAAGATTCCCCCTTTTCTTACGTGCAATTCCCCTCTTTCGGTAAGCATCCAGTATCTCATCAAATGAACATTGCTCTAAGCTTGTCCTGTAGATTATACGTCGTTTGAAAGCTGCTTCAAGGGTCCAACGAATAGCTAAGGTTTGTTGACGATCCCTGGCTACAATCCCAGGGACATCATAAATAGTACCTGCTCTTCCTACTCTTTCCACTTCGCATATGGGCTTTATATTCTCTAGGGCGTCAACCATAAGTTTGATTACATCGCGTTCAGTTCGAGCGGGGCGATGAAAAGTTTGATAAACAATAGCACGAACTCTTGTTTTTTTACCTTCTTTCATGCGAAAGTTGACCAACTTCTTGATCAATTGTTTTTGCTCACCATCCAAGTCCCCCATATAGCTTATAATTTCCGAGCAATTGGAAGCCGCTTTCGATGACGAGGCCGAAGAATTTATATTACGCGATCGTTACTGTCCATCTTTATCAGCCAACTCCCCAGTTTCCAACAGTGACTGTCTCTGATCCCTCTATTTCTTCTGAGCAGCAATAGAAGTATAAAGTAAATTGCCCAATGTTTCCAAATTAGTCCAACTTCGTACCTTTCCGGCATAAACCATATATCTCAGAGAGGTCGTATTTCACCAATCTAAGTTTTGCACAGACTTTCTACATGGGATCGCCTTTGACATCAGTTTGCCACACCTTACTCACAATAGGGTGGAACTCGGGGAGTGGGAGTTCAGTCATGAAGTTGAAAAAGGAAGGATATGCACCCCTGTTCTAACCACACAGGCACTATGATCAGAGAGGCCCTTGGGGGTGAATTCAACTTCAGATTCAGATAAAGGCAGAGAGCCAAAGCACTTACAATTAGCAAGAGCTCTATCCACTTTTCTGGAAATACAAGAGGCCTCATCATCTTTCTTAGACCATGTGACGAAGTGTCCCATATATCTGATGTCCTCAAGTCCTGCACTTTGAAGACATGAAATCATTCATAGCAGAGGACCAAGAATCAGTCCCTCCATTCTTTTTCCAATTTAGGAGTCCTACCTTGGGAGCATCCCGGGCAAGATCTATGGTTTCAGCTGCGGCTAAGCGAACTACCTATTCTATAGAAGTGAATATGAGAGAAAAAGCTCTTCTTTCACATAGTGGGAGGCTGGCCTTCTCTCTTCCCAATTCTCCCAATGAGACCTCTTTCACTCACTTAGTGGATGACCCAGAGGACTTTAATAAGGCCCCCTTTTGCCTCATC